TAAATTTAGTTTTTAATCTAATGTAAAAATTTTGTGTTTTGGATTGTTGTAATTTATTATTATTATTTTATTATTTATATTAATTTAAATTGTTAAAATTAGCCAATAAAAAAAAATCTAAAATTTTAGGTTTTTATAATATAAGATTTTATTAAACAATAGATGTCTATATTAATATATAATTAATTTATTTAAGAAAGCCAGTATTTAATACAACAATAATAACTTATATTAAGATATTTGGCTTATCTAATATATAAGTCATATTTGACATGGAATTAAAAGAGAAGAATATATAAATCATTTATTGATGTGTATGATATTCTTATTTATTAACAATAAATATTTAATATATATATATATATTTATTTAAATACAATTATATATTATAAAATTATTTTATAATAAACAACATTTATATTAAACGTTAGATTAATAATGTTTAATATATTTAAATATAAAATTTTCGTAACTTATCCTAATTCCATTTTAGACTTGAAAAAAAAATGGAATTAGGATAAGTATATTATTATAATAATTTAATTTTATGAATTTTTAATTAATAACATCCAATAATATTACTGCTTTATGTTAAATTATAAATATTATTAATAACTTTTATTTTATTGGTCCATTATGTATAGTTGATGGATATGAGAGATTTTAAGGTTGTTGTGAGTTATGATTGAAAATTAATACTAGAGTTGTTAATGTAGGTTGTTTTTTTGTTGAATTTGTGTTTTGATGGGACCCTATTCGAAAAAAAATGTTAATTTTTTTTTTGTCATTTATATGATATTAATAATTTTTATTTTGTTAATCCATTATGTATAGTTGATGGATATGAGAGATTTTATTCTTGTTTATTTTATTTATTTTGATATTATTTTATATGTAAATTTTTGTGTTAAATTGGGGATCTTAATGATATTTATATAGTTTTTGCAGTATATAATATTATATTTATGTAGGTAACTTTGATTTAGTTATTATTATTTAATATTGATTAAAGATGTGCCAGCATTCGCGGTTATACATTGAATATTAATAAATATTTTTAGTTAAAATGATTATTTTGTTAATTTATTATTTGTTTTATTTTGATTATTTTTAGGTGAAATTTTAATTATTTTGTTTTATATAATATATTGTTTATATAGAAATCATGTGATCTATAATTTATATAGACTAGGATTAGATACCCTATTATATTTGATGTAAAATTGATTTATTAAACTGGAGTAGTAGTATAATTATTGAAACTTAAAGAATTTGGCGGTATTTTAGTCTTTTTAGAGGAATCTGTTTCGTGATTGATAATCCGCGTTGAATCTTACTTATATTTATTTAATTTGTATATCGCCGTTTATTGAATATTTTTTTAGGAAATTTAAATTATTCACTATTTTATATGGGAAAAATATTTCAGGTCAAGGTGCAGTTTATATATAAGTGTTTATGGATTACAATATTATTTTAATATAATGGATTAAGTATTGTTATTTACTTATGAAGGTGGATTTAAAAGTAATTTTATTGTAGATTATTTAATTGAATTTGGCTCTATAATGTGTACATATTGCCCGTCACTCTCATTAATATTTTAAATGAGATAAGTCGTAACATAGTAGATGTATCGGAAGGTGTATCTAGAATTATACAAGTTTATTATTTAGTTAAGAATTTCTTTTACATTGAAGTTTATTGTTGTGCAATTCATCAAAACTTGAATATTATATATTTTATTATTGTTAGTTGATGTTTTAGAATTATAGAATAATATTTAATAATCATTTTATTGTTTGTGTATATAGTTTATAAAATAATTATTTTTTTATAGAGTATTAGTACTGTATTGGAATTATAAATATATATGTTATAGTTTATTTCATTTATTGTACCTTGTGTATCAGGATATACTGAATTTATATATATATATATATATTTCTCGATTTTGTAGGAGTTAATTAATTATTATAAATTATTGTTGTATAAATATTTATAATAATTAATTGGTAATGAGATGTTATTCGTTTATAATGGTATCTAGTTGTTCAGGAAATAAATTTAATTTATACACTTTTTTTTATTTATTTAAGTTTTAAAGGGTTTTAATTAGTGTAATTATTTAATGGGATTAGCTTTTAAATATATATACTATAATTTTATTATTATTATTATTATTTAATTTTTATGGGATTAATAGTGTCTATTTATTTGATAATATAAAATTTTTATTTAGTTGTTTAAAATTTTTTTTTAATTTAGTGTGTTTATTGATAAATATTTATATATAATAAAGAATTATTTGTAATTATGGTTTAATTAGTATATAATATATTTATATTTTGTATTAATATTTTAATTATGTTTAAATAATTTGGCAAATATTATGTCCGATTGTTTATCAAAAACATTGTTTTTTGTTACATTATTATAAAATAAAACCTGCCCACTGAAATTTTATTAAATGGCCGCGGTATTTTGACCGTGCAAAGGTAGCATAATAATTAGTTTTTTTATTGAGGACTGGCATGAATGGTTAAACGAGATGTATTCTGTTTCATATATAAATTTTATTGAAATTGATTATTGAGTTAAAAGGCTTAAATTTTTGTTATGGGACGAGAAGACCCTATAGAGTTTCACATAATTATATCTATATATGTTTATTATTATATTTTATTTATATTATTGTTTTATTGGGGTGATGGAAAGATATATTGAACTCTTTTTTGATTAAATATTTATTTATAGTTTTGTAATCCATTATTATTGATTATAATACTAAATTACCTTAGGGATAACAGCGTTATTTTTTTTGAAAGTTCTTATTTACAATAAAGATTGCGACCTCGATGTTGGATTAAGATAAATTGAATATGGGTGTAGAAGCTTATAATATTAAGTCTGTTCGACTTTTAAAATCTTACATGATCTGAGTTCAGACCGGTTTAAGCCAGGTTGGTTTCTATCTATAATTTATATTAAATATTTTAGTACGAGAGGACCAAATATTTTAAATAATTTTTATTTATTTTATGTTAACTATTTTGGCAGATAAGTGCAATAAATTTAGAATTTATTAATGTGGATTAATTTTCTATAAATAGTATTGTTTAATGAATTATTACTTTTACTTTTTATTAGATTATTATTATTAATTTTTGTTATAGTTGGGGTAGCTTTTTTAACATTGTTGGAACGTAAAATTTTAGGATATATTCATATTCGTAGGGGACCTAATAGGGTAGGTATTTTAGGTATTTTACAACCTTTTAGAGATGCTATTAAACTTTTTATTAAGGAACAGTCTTTTCCTTATATTTCTAATTATTTTTCTTACTATATATCTCCTATTTTTAGTTTGTTTTTATCTTTAATCTTATGATTAATTATTCCTTATTATAGAGGCATGTATTCATTTGAGTTAGGAATTTTATATTTTTTGTGTTGTACTAGACTGGGGGTATATAGAGTAATAATTGCTGGTTGATCTTCTAATAGTAATTACTCTTTATTGGGTGGATTACGTTCAGTAGCTCAAACTATCTCTTATGAAGTGAGATTAGCATTAATTTTATTATCTTTTGTTTTTTTGGTTGGTAGATATAATTTAATGGATTTATATAATTATCAATTTTATTTTTGATTTATTTGAATTTTTTTACCTTTATCAATATTACTATTTGTTTCTTGTTTAGCTGAAACTAATCGAACTCCGTTTGATTTTGCGGAAGGTGAATCTGAATTAGTTTCTGGTTTTAATGTTGAATATAGAGGGGGTGGTTTTGCTTTAATTTTTTTAGCTGAATATTCTAGTATTTTATTTATGAGATTATTACTTTGTGTTATTTTTTTTGGATGTGATTTGAATACTTTTTTTTTTTATATTAGGGTGGTAATTATTTCTTTTTTATATATTTGGGTTCGTGGTACATTGCCACGATTTCGTTATGATAAATTAATATATTTGGCTTGAAGGAGATTTTTACCTTTGTCTTTAAATTATTTATTATTTTTTTTAGGGTTTAAGATTTTTTTACTTTCATTTGTAATGTAGTGTATACTAATAAGTAAATATAAGTTAATAGAAGTGAACCCTTCTTGTAAATGTTTTCAAAACATAATTGATTTAACTTTCTTACTTTATTATTTTATCTCATAGTTTTGTTATAATAGGTATTATTATATAATATATGAAATATGTAATAGTTAAAAATTGTCCTGTAATAATAAATGGCTCTTCAACAGGTCGTGCACCAATTCATGTTAATAAAATAATATTATTTATTATGATTCAGAATAATAATTGATTTAATGGATAAAATTGTATACTTCGAAATTTTGATTTAAATAAGGGTATAATAAATAAGATTATAATTGATATTATTAAGGCAATAACTCCTCCTAATTTATTAGGAATTGATCGTAGAATTGCATATGCAAATAGGAAATATCATTCTGGTTGAATATGAATGGGTGTAATAAGGGGATTTGCGGGTGTAAAGTTATCAGGATCTCTTAAAATATAAGGATCTTTAAAAATTAAGATTGTTATTAATATTAATGTGATAATAAATCCTATTAAATCTTTGATTGTAAAATAAGGATGAAATGGAATTTTATTAATATTTCTATTTAATCCTAATGGGTTATTTGATCCAGTTTGGTGTAAAAATATTAAGTGAATTATTACTATTGCAATAATAATAAATGGTAAAATAAAATGAAAAGTGAAGAATCGGTTTAATGTAGCGTTATCTACCGCAAACCCTCCTCAAATTCATTGTACTAATTCAATTCCTATATATGGAATTGCTGATAATAAATTGGTAATTACTGTTGCTCCTCAAAATGACATTTGTCCTCATGGTAAAACATATCCTATAAAAGCTGTAGCTATTGTTAATAGTAAAATTATTACTCCGATTGATCATGTATTGTGAAAATTATATGAACCATAATATATACCTCGTCCAACATGTATATATAAACAAATAAAAAATATTGAGGCTCCATTAGTATGAATAATTCGTAATATTCATCCGTGGTTAACATCTCGACAAATATGATTAATTCTATTAAATGCTATTTCAATATTAGGACAATAGTGTATAGCTAGAAATACTCCTGTAATGATTTGAATTATTAAAGATATTCCTAATAGGGAACCAAAATTTCATCAAGTTGAAATATTTATTGGTGTTGGTAAATCTATTAATACATTATTTAAAATTTTAAATAATGTATTATTTTTTCGTAAGGGTTTATTTATCATTATTTTATTTTTCGTAGAGGTCCTTTAAAGATGTTTGTAATTTTTACAATTGTAATAAGGGTAATAAATAAATAAGATGCTATTATAATTGTAATATAGTTGGTATAATTATTATATAATTTTAATAGTGTGTTTGTTGTATTATTATTTAATAATAAGAAATTAATTGATTCTTGATTATTAATATCTATATATATATAAAGTGTTAATATAATTCTTATAGTTGGAATAATTATAATTAATTTTGTTGATATATTAAATATTTTATTTGATGTAATTCTTGTTACGTAAATAAATAATACTAATATACCTCCTAGGAAAATTAGGAAAAGGATATATGAAAATCAAAATGTTTGAGATAATATTCCTCTTATTATTGATACTGCAATAGTTTGTATTAATAATAAACACCCTATAGCTATAGGGTGTTTAATTTGGGTAAATGTTATTCTTATTATTATTATTAATGATAATATTAATTTAATTTCAGGTGATAGTTTATTTAAAATTTTAGTTTTGGATATTAAAGAAAGTATATAATACTTTTCCTGAAGTTTTAAAAGTTGTTTCTTATTTTTGGTTTACAAGACCAATATTTTTTTTAAATTATTAAAACATTTAATGATAATTTATTTATATTTTATATTTTTTTGTGGTGTATGAGTTTTTTGTTCAGGTCGTAATCATCTTTTAATTATTTTATTAAGATTAGAATTTATAGTTTTAATTATATATTTAATTATATATAATTTTATTTATTTTTATAATTATGAATTATTTTTTGTTGTTTTATTTTTAACTTTTTCTGTATGTGAGGGTGCTTTGGGTTTATCTATTTTGGTTTCAATGATTCGTAGTTGTGGTAATGACTATATAAAAAGATATAATATATTACAGTGTTAAATATTTTATAATGTTAAAGTTTATATTTTTTATATTTTTTATAATGTTATTGAGTTTTTTAAAAAGTGGTTGGTGATTAATTAATTGTATAATTTTTATTTTATCTTTTATATTTTTTTTTAGTTTTGGTTATTATAATTTATGATGTAATATTACTTATTTTTTTGGTTGTGATTATATTTCTTTTGGATTAATTTTGTTGAGTTTGTGAATTTGTGGATTAATAATTGTTGCTAGAGAATTAATCTATTTTTTTGGTTATTTTTCTCGTATTTTTGTTTTTATAATTATTTTTTTGTTATTAATATTATATTGTGCTTTTAGTAGCATAAATATATTTTCTTATTATTTTTTTTTTGAGGGTAGATTAATCCCTACTTTATTTTTAATTTTAGGATGGGGATATCAACCTGAGCGGTTACAAGCTGGAATTTATTTAATATTTTATACTCTTTTGGCTTCATTACCAATAATAATTAGAATTATATATTTATTTTATTATAAGGGTTCTTTATATTATTTTTCTATTAATGTTTTATATAATTATAATTTTATATATTATGTTAGTATAATTTTGGCTTTTTTAATTAGGATACCTATATTTATAGTTCATTTATGATTACCTAGGGCTCATGTTGAAGCTCCTATTTCTGGTTCAATAATTTTGGCTGGAGTATTATTAAAGTTAGGTGGATATGGTTTATTACGTTTTTTTTTAGGGTTAATATGATTAGGTATAAAATATAATTATATTTGAATTTCTTTTAGTTTAGTAGGTGGATTATTAGTGGGGTTTATTTGTTTACGTCAAACTGATTTAAAATCTTTAATTGCTTATTCTTCTGTTGCTCATATAAGACTTGTTATTGCTGGTTTAATAACTTTATTTTATTGAGGATTTTCTGGTTCTTATGTATTAATAATTGGTCATGGTTTATGTTCTTCAGGATTATTTTGTTTAGCTAATATTTCTTATGAGCGGTTAGGTAGTCGTAGCTTAATAATTAATAAAGGTATAATAAATTTTATACCTAGAATGTCAATATGATGATTTATATTATCATCTTGTAATATAGCTGCTCCTCCTTCAATAAATTTATTGGGTGAAATTAGATTATTAAATAGTTTAATTGGTTGATCTTGATTAACTATTTTTTTGTTATGTTTTTTATCTTTTTTTAGAGCTGTATATACTTTATATATATATTCTTATAGTCAACATGGTATATTATTTTCTGGTGTTTATTCTTGTTCATTAGGATATACACGTGAATTCTTATTATTATTTTTGCATTGAATTCCTTTAAATATATTAATTCTTAATGGTAATTTTTTTATAATTTATTTTATATAAAATTTACTTGAATAGTTTAATTTAAAATATTAATTTGTGGTATTAAAGATGTATTTAATTACTTTTAGTTGTGAAATATATATCTATTTATTTTGTGATATTTGTATATTTATTTATTTTTAGATTGTTTTTATTAATTTTAAGTTTTTATTTTGTTTTAAATGATTTAGTTATTTTTATTGAATGAAATATCATTTTTTATAATTCTATAAATATTTTAATGACTTTATTATTTGATTGAATATCTTTAATTTTTATGGGATTTGTATTTTTTATTTCTTCTTTAGTTGTTTTATATAGTAGTTATTATATAGAAGGAGATTATAATAATAAGCGTTTTGTATATTTAGTTATACTATTTGTTTTATCCATAATATTTCTAATTATTAGACCTAATATAGTAAGAATTTTATTAGGTTGAGATGGATTAGGTTTAATTTCTTATTGTTTAGTAATTTATTATCAAAATAATAAGTCTTATAATGCTGGTATATTAACAGCTCTTTCTAATCGAGTAGGTGATGTTTTTTTACTTTTAGTAATTTCTTGAATATTAAATTTTGGAAGATGAAATTATATTTTTTATATAAGTTGTTATAAAATAAATTTTGATATAATGATTATTAATTTATTAGTTTTATTGGCTGCAATAACTAGGAGAGCACAAATTCCATTTTCTTCTTGATTACCTGCAGCTATAGCTGCACCTACTCCTGTTTCTGCTTTAGTACATTCATCTACTTTGGTTACAGCGGGTGTTTTTTTATTAATTCGTTTTAATATTTCTTTTAATGATTCTTTAAAAATGATTTTATTATTAATTTCTTGTTTAACTATGTTTATAGCAGGATTAGGTGCTAATTTTGAATATGATTTGAAAAAAATTATTGCATTATCTACTTTAAGTCAATTGGGTTTAATATTAAGAATTTTATCTTTGGGATATGGTGTTTTAGCTTTTTTTCATTTATTAATACATGCTTTATTTAAAGCTTTATTATTTATATGTGCTGGTGTTGTAATTCATAATATGAAAAATTGTCAGGATATTCGATTTATAGGGGGTATTTGTTTTCAATTACCTTTAATATCTTCTTGTTTAATAATTTCTAATTTTGCTTTATGTGGTTTTCCTTTTTTAGCAGGATATTATTCAAGGGATTTAATTTTGGAAATAGTTTCTATAAATTATTTAAATTTATTTAGTTTTTTTATATTTTTTTCATCAACTGGTTTAACAGTTTGTTATTCTTTTCGATTATTTTATTATGTTATGTGTGGTGATTTTAATTTGAATTCTATATATATTATAAGTGATAATAATTATTATTTAATATATAGAATAATAATATTATTATTTTTAGTAGTTTTTGGTGGATCTATATTTAGTTGAATTATTTTTGGTAATCCTAAATTAATTATATTACCTTTAATATTAAAATTATTAATTTTGTTAGTTAGAATTTTTGGAGGTATTATTGGATATGAAATGTCAAAAATAAATTTATCTTTGGATTTTACTTTTATTATCTATGTATATATAATAAATTTTTGTGGGTCTATATGGTTTATACCTTATATTTTTACTTATGGTATTTCTTTATATCCTTTATTGTTAGGTTACAATTTATCTAGGACTTTAGATTCTGGTTGAATTGAATATTTTGGTGGTCAGGGTTTAATTTATTTATTAATGATGTTTAGTAAATTTAATCAATTGATTCAGTTTAATAGTTTGAAATTGTTTATAACCTTTTTTATTATGTTGGTTGTATTTATATTTATTTTTTGTATTTATAATTAACTTAAATAGCTTATTTAAGAGTATAACATTGAAGATGTTGTGGAGGAAATATTTTACCTTTAAGTATTTATGAAATATTTTTATTTTTACAGTGAAAGTGTAATGTTTTAATAGTTAAACTACATAAATATAGAAATATAAATGGAATTTAACCATTAAAATAATAAGTTAGCAGCTTTTATTTGTAATCTTCATATTTCCTTAATTGGAATATTTAAATTCATTTATATTATTAACATTAATATACCTCTAATTTTGGTTTCAATTAAAATTTAAATATGGTTATATGAATAACTTATAATTAGGTCGAAACTAATATGTAATGAATTACTTCATATTTATTTAAGAGAAGCTGAAGATTATTCAGCACTTTTTGAATGCAACCCAAATGTTATAATTAACTATAATCCTAATAAGCTCATTCAAGTGATCCTTGATTTCATTCATGAAATAATCCTAATAATAAGATGATTAAAAAAATAATTCTTGTGATTGTTCATGTTTTTAAGTTGGATTGTGTTATAATAATTATTATTGGGAGTAGTAATGCAATTTCTACATCAAAAATTAAAAAGATTACAGCAATTAAGAAAAATTGAAGTGAGAATGGAATTCGTGCTGATCTTTTAGGATCAAATCCACATTCAAATGGAGATGATTTTTCTCGGTCTTCAATTATTTTTTTTGATAAAATGGTGGTTATTAATATAATTACTGAAGATATAATTATAATTATTAATATAATAATTGTTATAATAATCATTATTTATTTTGTTATAAGGTACAAACTTTTTGATTGGAAGTCAAATATACTATTTATATTAAATAAATTATATTATATACCTCATCAATAAATTGAGATATATAAGAATAATCAAACAACATCTACAAAATGTCAATATCATGCTGCTGCTTCAAATCCAAAGTGATGATTTGACGAGAAATGTATAAAAGTATGACGTATTAAACATGTAATTAAAAATGTTGTCCCAATAATTACATGTAATCCATGAAATCCTGTAGATATAAAAAATCTTGCTCCATAAATTGAATCAGCAATAGTAAATGGAGATTGTATATATTCATATATTTGTAAAATTGTAAAATAAATTCCTATAATTACAGTGTAAAATAAACCTTGTAATGTTTGATTAAAATTATTTTCTATAAGTCTGTGATGAGATCATGTAATTGTAACTCCTGAAGATAATAGAATAACTGTATTTAGTAAAGGAATTTGAAGTGGATTAAATGGTAAAATTCCTTTAGGAGGTCATAAGGATCCAATATCAATTGTAGGGGTTAATCTACTATGGAAGAATGCTCAGAAAAATGAAATAAAAAAGAAGATTTCGGAGATAATAAATAGAATTATTCCTCATCGTAATCCTTTAGTTACTATTTTAGTATGTAATCCTTGATATGTTCCTTCTCGGATAATATCACGTCATCATTGAATTATTGTTAATATTGTAATTATAAATCCTGTAATTAATAAGGTTTCATCTTGTTGATGGAATCATTTAATTATTCCTAATATAATAATTATAGCTCCGAGTGCTCCTGTTAAAGGTCAAGGTCTTTGATTTACTAAATGGAAAGGATGATTTGTATTATTTATCATTAATTTGCTTCTCTAGAATATAAAGTTCTTAAAACTGCAAAAACATATGATTGAATGATAGCTACAGCTGATTCTAAAATTAATAAAAGAATTTGTGTTATGATAAGTAATCTTATTAATATTATGGTTAAATGTGGGCCGGTATTTCCTATTAATGTTATTAGTAGATGGCCAGCAATTATGTTTGCTGCTAGTCGTACTGCTAGTGTTCCTGGACGAATAAAATTTCTAATAGTTTCAATACATACTATGAATGGTATTAATATTGAAGGGGTTCCTTGAGGAACTAAATGTATAAATATATATTGAGTATTATTAATTCATCCAAATAATATAAATCTTAATCATAAAGGTAGAGCTAATGTTAATGATATAAGTAGATGACTTGTTCTAGTAAAAATATATGGGAATAATCCTATAAAATTATTGAATATAATTATTGATAATAATGAAATAAAAAGGAAAGTTCTGCCTTTATTAATTGTTTTATATCCAATAAGTATTTTAAATTCTTTATGTAGATTTAAAATAATTTTATTTCATATAATGTAATTTCGTGATGGAATTAATCATATTCTTCTTGGAATAATTATAATACCTAATATGTTTCTTAATCAATTTAGTGGTAAATTGTTAATTCTTGATGATGGATCAAATATTGAAAATAAATTTGTTATCATTTTCATGATGTTACTTTTGAAGTTAAATTTATTTTGTAGAATTTAAATTTTATTTTATTTATTGTAAAATAATTTATCGTATTAAATAATATATATATTGTAATGAAAAATATAAATATATTTAATCATCTAAGAGGTATTATTTGAGGAATAAAGAAGTATCTTGAAGATAATTTTAGTTTGACAATCTAATGTTATTTATTTAACTAAGTTCTTTTACTAGAAGTAAACATTACCTTACTATTATTGTGGTTTAAGAGACCAATACTTATTTTTCAGTCATCTAGTTAATTTATTTTTGAAATTCATTTAATAAAATGGTCTATTGGAATTCTTTCAACTATAATTGGTATAAAGCTGTGATTAGCTCCACAAATTTCTGAACATTGACCATAGAACACTCCAGGTCGATTAATTATAAATCTTGATTGATTTAATCGACCTGGAGTGGCATCAACTTTTACTCCTAAGCTTGGAATAGTTCATGAATGAAGAACATCTGCTGCTGTAATGATAATTCGAATAAAAGTATTTATTGGTAATACTACTCGATTATCTACATCCAGAAGTCGGAAATTATTTAAATTTATTTCATTTTGTGGTGTTATATATGAATCAAATTCCACTTTTAAGAAGTCTGAATATTCATATTTTCAGTATCATTGATGTCCAATTGTTTTCAGTGTTATAATAGGATTATTAATTTCATCTATTAAATATAATAATCGTAATGAAGGAATTGCAATAAAAATTAAAATAATTGCTGGGGCAATTGTTCATGCAGTTTCAATTAACTGTCCTTCTAGTAAATATCGATTAATTAATTTATTTTCAATTAAAATAATTATTATATAAGATACAGTAGTTAAAATTATAATAATAATTATTATAGTATGGTCATGAAAATAAATTAATTGTTCTATGATTGGTGATGCTCTATCTTGTAAGGAAAAATTTAATCATGTTGCCATTTCTAAAAAAAGGATTATACTTTATGAATGGGATTTAAATCCATTGCACTGTTTCTGCCATATTAGATATTTCAATGAAATAGTAACTAATTCTGAATATCTATGTTCTATTGGTGGATTATTTTGTAATCATTCAATAGAATTATTTGTTTGTATTGAAAATAGGATAGATCGATTTATTATTATTCTTTCTCATATAATGAAAATAAATATTAGAATTCTTACAAATGAAATTATAGATCCAATTGAGGATAAAATATTTCATGATGTATATGCATCAGGATAATCTGAATATCGGCGAGGTATTCCAGCTAATCCTAGAAAATGTTGTGGGAAGAAAGTTAAATTAACTCCTAAAAATATAATTATGAATTGTATTTTTAATCATTTTGGATTTATTGATAATCCAGTAAATAAAGGATATCATTGAATAAATCCTGCTATAATAGCAAATACAGCTCCTATAGATAATACATAATGGAAGTGTGCTACAACATAATAGGTATCATGTAATATAATATCAATAGATGAATTTGCTAAGATTACTCCTGTTAAACCTCCAATTGTAAATAAAAAGACAAAACCTAATGATCATAAACATGATGGACTATAAGAAAGTTGTGATCCATAAATTGTTGTTAATCATCTGAAGATTTTAATTCCTGTGGGTACAGCAATAATTATTGTTGCTGATGTAAAGTATGCACGAGTATCTACATCTATTCCTACTGTGAATATATGATGAGCTCAAACGACAAATCCTAATAATCCAATTGCTAGTATTGCAAAAATTATTCCTAAATTTCCGAATACTTCTTTTTTACCTCTTTCATGACAAATAATATGAGAAATTATACCAAATCCTGGTAAAATTAGAATATATACTTCTGGATGACCAAAAAATCAGAAGAGATGTTGATATAAAATAGGATCACCACCACCTGCAGGATCAAAGAAGGAAGTATTTAAATTTCGATCAGTTAATAATATTGTAATAGCACCTGCTAGAACTGGTAAAGATAATAGTAATAATAATGCTGTAATTACTACAGCTCATACAAATAGTGGAATTTGTTCAGATTTTATGAATAAAGGTTTTATGTTGATTGTAGTTGAAATAAAATTTACAGCTCCTAAAATTGATGATACACCAGCTAAATGTAATGAGAAAATTGCTAAATCTACAGAAGCACCAGTATGGGCAATTCCTCTTGCCAAAGGTGGATAAACTGTTCATCCTGTACCTACTCCATTTTCAATTATTCTTCTTATTAATAGTAAGGTAAGTGATGGGGGGAGTAATCAAAAACTTATATTGTTTATTCGTGGAAATGCTATATCTGGGGCTCTTAATATTAATGGTAATAATCAATTACCAAATCCTCCAATTAAGATTGGTATTACCATAAAAAAAATTATTACAAAGGCGTGAGCTGTTACAATTACATTATAAATTTGATCATCTCCAATTAAAGAACCTGGTTGATTAAGTTCTGCTCGGATAAGTATTCTTAAAGAGGTACCAACTATTCCTGATCAGGCTCCAAATACAAAATATATTGTACCAATATTTTTATGATTTGTTGAATAAAACCATCGTTTCAAGGTATATTAATTGTTGCTTAATTAGTAGAATGACTGAGATATAGGTAATAAATTGTAAATTTATTTAGGGATAATATGTTTATTCTTCTACTAATTTAATTGAATTTATTAGCTTTATATTCAATTTAACTATGATTTTAGAATGCAATTCTATAGGAGTGATATAAATCTTAATTCACTAAGGCTTAAAGATTTTAATATTATTCTTTGTTTATAGCTTTGAAGGTTATTAGTTTCTTTAACTTAAAGCCTTATAATAAGGTTGTTAAGGGGATTGAAACTAATAATAATCCTACTGTGGAAATTATAAGTATAATTGTTATTATAATTGGTTTATTATTTTGGTAATAATTCTTTATTTTTCATCTGGTTTCTGAATATAAAATTAAAAATGCTGAGTAAGTAATTCGTAAATAGTAATGAAGGGTAATTAAGGATAAAATAATTATTAAGGTGTTTATAATTAATAAGTTGTTGTTAATTATAAATTGAATAATAATTCATTTATTGAAAAATCCTGAAAATGGAGGTAATCCTCCTAATGATAATAGTGATGAAAATAATAGAAATTTATATATTGGGTTGTAATTTGTATAAAATATTTGATTAATAAAGGAAATTTTATTTATTTTAATGATAGAAATAATTGTGAAAGTCATAACTGAATAAATAAAGAAATATATAATTATTATATTCTCTCCAATAAGTATTGCTGATAATAATCATCCTATATGATTAATTGATGAATATGTTAATATTTTTCGTGTTGAAATTTGATTTAATCCTCCAATAGATCCAATTATAATTGAGTAAATAATACTAATTAATAATCACATTTTGGCTTGTATAATATTTACAATGAGAATTATGGGTGCTAATTTTTGTAATGTTATTAAGATTAAACAGTTTGTTCATCTTAACCCTTCCATTACTCTTGGAAATCACCAGTGGAAAGGTGAGGCCCCTCTTTTTATTAAAAGAGGGATTATAATCATTAAATCAATCCGGATTGATTTAATGATTATGAGAGATTTTTCAATAAAGGTTGTTGCTAATACTATAAACAACAATGTTGAGGAGGCTAATGCTTGAACAAGAAAATATTTTATTGATGCTTCTGTTGTGTAAATATTTTCAGCATTTGTTATAATAGGGATAAAAGATAATAAATTAATCTCTAACCCTATTCATGCCCCTGCCCATGAATTGGAGGAAATTGTTAATAAAATTCCTCCAATAAGAGTAAAGTAAAATAAGATTTTTGTTGAATTGTTGAACATTAGAGAAGAGAGAAAATCTCTATTTATGGGGTATGAACCCATTAGCTTAAATTAGCTTACTTTTCTATTTTAATACATTTTGGTGTATGATGCACATGAATTTTTGATATTTTTGGTAATAGTTTAATTCTATTAAATGTAATTTTGTAAATATTAATGAAGGTAATAAATAACATTACATGATTTATCCTATCATGATAATCCTTTAATTTTCAGGCACTTCATT